GCCTAATCAAAAAAAGCCTTGAAATCCCCTCTTCGGCTGATAAGAAATCGTTGAATTCCTTTTCAGCAGAAACAGAGAAAACAGGCTGTTGGTACTTGTTTGATTCAAAATCCGGCTGGAGTTTTTCAAAAAGATTGTAAATCCTAGACGCAATAAGTTATTCGTGTGGTTAAGGGGGTTAGCGAGACTTCCCGACCCCCCTCTACTACTACTCACTAATCTTTGGACTACTAATCGAGTGTTTGATCACTGGACCTTGAATTTGATTGGACACCCTGGTAGGAAATTGAATTCAATTCCAATACTTGTGGCAAGGACGGAAGATCCTTTAGACGCATACACGATATATGGTGGACTCACAAGAATCTAGGAATGCTCGGGTATCCAATCAATATTCAATTGGATGAATAATTCAAAGTTAATTTGAATTTAAATTGAAGTATCGGTAAAAGGTACAAATTAGGTTAAGTAGGCATTTAGATAGTGATTGTTCTTTTTCCTTCTGAGGATTAAGAAAAAAATAGACCTTAGTATTACTACATGTTCCATTAGTAACATCCCTTCGAGAGGTTACTACGTATTTTGTTTTGCTTATGTTTTCTCTTTCAGGATTCGAAATGATATAGGAATCCCTTTCTACAATGAGTGGGTTTATTTGATTGGTTTAGCAAGAGTTTTCGATCAGAATACCCTTTTTTGACTATGTTCTATCGATTCGACTATACTATTAGTAGTGAGTATCAATAGAATAATTCCTTGATAATTATAGAGATAAGGGGGCATAATTCACATGGATATAGTAAGTCTTGCTTGGGCTGGTTTAATGGTAGTCTTTACATTTTCCCTATCACTTGTAGTGTGGGGAAGAAGTGGACTATAAGGGTATTACTAATTGAATTGAGGAATCATGCTATATTAATTGTTTTCTAGATCGTTCTGCAACGCGTTTTGAACTCTAAAGAGAATCCAAGGATCTTCATTTTTTTTTTAATTCCATTCTATTCGAATGAAGTAATGTATTCTCTGAATCATACTCTTTCTCTCAAAGAGATATTTCACTGCTTCCTTTCTTTGTATTTTGAAACGGATCTCTATGATAGGAACTTTTTTACAACAAAATTCTTCCGAATTTCAAGCAACGAACTCTTAGCAGGCTTAGAGACGAATACGTAGGACGACCAGACCCCTCTTTTTTTATTATTCTTTTTTCTTGAGTTGTTTCTCTCTTTATTGTTCCATTACTGTTCAAAGAAGAATTTATTTTGTAATTTCTTTTGTTAAGTGCATATGTATTTTCTATTAAAAATGGTATAGACTTGGTGATTATCGAACAAGATACTATAGATAAGAGTAAAGTGAGTCACATATTGCACATTTAACGCATCTTTATCTAAATCTAATTATCTTATAGAAATTCGATTTATGCTTTATCGAATCACATTTCATAGCACGGTTGAGGCGGTACCGTTAAAAATCGGTGAGGCTTACTCTTCCTTTTCAAAATCTGAGAAGTGCCCGCGAAACTACTCAATCAATTGAAAGTTTGCTAATGATTTTATTACTATACACCCCTATCGTTTTTACTTCATTGATGGGATTCCTTTCTTTTGATAGATACCTGGATTCCTAGTTAAAATCATATAAAAATATAGTCATTAGAACCCTAAGACATAAGAAGAAAATGATTCTTTCAGATTGATCAAAACAAAAAAATATATCAAATAAATAGACTGGGATGATATAGCAATTCCATGTGTGGAATTGCTATCCACATACGCATACACGAAGATAATATGTTTAATCCTCAGTTAGATTAAACACTCTATTTATTAGAGAGTATTATAGAGTACAGCTTTACACATTGTAGAACTTTATACCTTTCTACACTAAAATGATACTAATATGTAGATCGTATGGTAGAAAGATTCATCTATTTCTTTCTACTATACGATTTATATACTGGATACTGGGAATTGTAGTCGTCTTATTTCATTTAAGGTTTAAGATGCGAAATTTTTTTCAGTTTATTTCGTGAATTCTTGAATTCAAAAAAGTTTACTCCGTTTAATTCAAATTAATTAATTATTTTGACTGACTGTTTTTACATAAATGATAAGTAAAAAGGCGGTAGGAACTAGAATGAATAGTGCAGTAGCAATAAATGCAAGAATATTTACTTCCATAATCGAAAATCAAATTTCACAATAACCTGGGATTTAATCCCATTTTAATCCCATAGAGATGACAAGTCCTTCTCCTTTCAATTCAATGGATGAATTACCTCTCGATGGTTTTGAATCGGATCAATATTATGAATAACAATAGCTGAACTCTGAAATGAATTCGTCGTCAAAAATGGAATAGTATAACATAGGAAGTTCGTTTAATCATACCGAATCCCAACTTGGATTCCCGATCAAAAAAAAGTCCTTTATTTATCATTCATTTCTGTTCTTTTTTTTGTATTACCTTACATCTCCCGTGTATAATTATCTGATGAAGTATCATATTATCACCTTTCCAATTCCATTATTCACACAGTTCCAACCTCAACTAAGAAAAAAACCACTTCCGTAGATTATTAACACTGGGAATCTATATCAAAAACTCAGTGTGCAATTTGAAAGAAATCGATTTTTTGATTCAATTAGTAATTGAGGTTCTAAAAAAAGGAACCAAAAAGAGAGATTTTTTTATTTAAATATAAAAAAAGCATTCTATCCGCGGAATGTTTTGACATCTCTTTTTATTGGGAATTCCATTTGTTTTGTGTCTGTCTGTCCCCTTCAAAAAAAATAGAGTCCTCTATTGCATTCCATGGATCTGGAACAGTCGATAAAATATATCTCGTCTTTCTTGAAATGCTTACTACAGTGCTAGCACTAATTGGACTAACCCACCAACATATTCTTTTCTTGTACAAAAAGGGAAGAAAAAAAAGAAGTATCCCTCCTTGTTTTGGGAATGAAATTCTCCAACCTGTTTCCCGTTCATTGTTTTGAAAGAATTGATTAATGTATTTAGTCAATCTGACGGGACTGACGGGGCTCGAACCCGCAGCTTCCGCCTTGACAGGGCGGTGCTCTGACCAATTGAACTACAATCCCCGGGAAATAAATAGGCGATCTAGCGGAAATTTTTATTCTTTTTTATCTCCGTATCGAGTATTTTGTTTTGTAAGGAGGGGGGTTATACCCTCTCATGGTAGATTGTCGAATTATTGGGCCGAGCTGGATTTGAACCAGCGTAGACATATTGCCAACGAATTTACAGTCCGTCCCCATTAACCGCTCGGGCATCGACCCACAAAGAATCACTTTTAGGCTTATTGGTAATAATCCATGATCAACTTCCTTTCGTAGTATACCCTACCCCCAGGGGAAGTCGAATCCCCGCTGCCTCCTTGAAAGAGAGATGTCCTGAACCACTAGACGATGGGGGCTACTTGCATAACCGCTATCATACTATGATCATAGTATAAATATTTTTTTTTTTGTCAATATAGTGGAATGCTATGATTAAATAATAATAGAATGTTATGATTAAATACAGGGGATTTTTCACCTTTCCTAATTGTAGAGAATTTTTTGGTTTGTGATTCCTATTCCTGAATCATTCATTAGAATCGATATTCTCCACTCTATTCTATATAAAAAGATATACCATTTGGTCTAATAGAAATAGAAAAAAACCAAAGGAAGGTTTTTTTAGGGAGTCCTTGGTACAACGGGGGGTTAAGTTCTATTTACTTCGCTTTCATTCTTTCATTCATTGATTCATTCAATGTTAAGATGAGATATTCTTATCTCAAGGACATTAACAAATGCTATATTTAGTAAGCATGATTAAGAAATTATCAAATTTTTTGAGTTCGGGGGACAGTACAAGTATAATCTCTTCATTCTAGGATTTGATTAAATATCATTAAATTTAGGTCGGTGTAGATGCAAGTGAACTTTCTTTTTATTCTCGATTCAGTCAATAAAAATAAAGTAATGCGCTTTGGTCTTGAAACAATTCATTGGGTTTTATCCCAGATTTGCTACGTAAATCTATTTTCTTATATTCAAGATTTTCTTATTCAAGACTATTATTCAAGAATAAGACACTAGCAACCAAGAGTCTACTGCTGCTGTCTGTACTTCTGTATTCTGTATATATATAGATTCTGTATATGTATGTAATATAATATGTACGTATAAATCTATTATCGACATAGTGATCCATTCAGGAATTCAATGAAATAAGCCCCTTTAACTCAGTGGTAGAGTAACGCCATGGTAAGGCGTAAGTCATCGGTTCAAATCCGATAAGGGGCTTTGGTTTTTTCATAAAATTACAGCAAGGACACAATACATTACTCCATTACATTATTATTATACTGAGTTAGAATTGGCGTATAATAATTAGCAAGTTAAATACTTGTTCAATCAATTTGAATTCTTATGAATAATGATAAGTTACCTCTTGAATGAACAAACTACATAGTCCTATTTTCCAGTGTATCAATCAAATCCACGGGAAAGAGTAGAAAGGCAAATAAGAAAAAGTAAGTGGACCTGACCCGTTAAATCATGACTATATCTGCTATTATGATATAAAAATTTGATTTTGATAGAGATGAAATTGGAACCATTGATCCTTTTTTTATTTCATTTCTTTGACTCCGCAAGAATTTTTGGATATTTCCCATTCAATCTTCTTATTCCTATATTTCTATATTTTATGTATATAGATAGAGTAGGAAAGTAGGAAGAAATTGTTATTCCGTTCCTAAAAAGAGAATGCTTTCTTTAAAGCCACAACAGAACATAAGAGCCACTACTACTAGCTCTCTTTAATTACAGATCAATATTACTTTCTAGTGATATTAAGTCTATTTAGATGTGTATATATCAGATCATGGATTCATGTACCAAAAATTTTGTATCCGATATTTTTGTTCTGACAGTGAGGCAGAGAATGGATGCGAAGGGGAGACTTTCTTTTACAGTCTCCTA